TTACTTCGACAGGGTGCAAATATCTCAATTTCACCCTTTTAGATACTCTTTCAGACCCATTGCCGATACTGAGTAGTAGTCAAAAATTTGTATCCATTTTTCATGATATGATGCATGGATCAGATATATCACGGCCAATTCCTCAGAAGATTCTTCCACAATGGACTCCGATAAGTGAGATTTCGAGTCAATGTTTACAGAATCTTCTTCTGTCCGAAGAAATGATTCATCGAAATAATGAGTCACCCGTTCCATTGATATGGGCACATCTGAGATCAACAAATGCTCGGGAGTTCCTCTATTCCATCTTTTTCCTTCTTCTTGTTGCTGGATATCTCGTTCGTATACATCTTCTCTTTGTTTCCCGAGCCTCTAGCGAGTTACAGACAGAGTTAGAAAAGATCAAATCTTTGATGATTCCATCATACATGATGGAATTTCGAAAACTTCTGGATAGGTATCCTACATCTGAACTGAATCCTTTCTGGTTAAAGAATCTCTTTCTAGTTGTTCTGGAACAATTAGGAGATTCTCTGGAAGAAATACGGGGTTCTGCTTCTGGTGGCAACATGCTATTGGGTGGTGGTCCCGCTTATGGGGTCAAATCAATACGTTCTAAGAAGAAATATTGGAAGATCAATCTCATCGATCTTGTAAGTATCATACCAAATCCCATCAATCGAATCATTTTTTCGAGAAATACGAGACATCTAAGTCGTACAAGTAAAGAGATCTATTCATTGATAAGAAAAAGAAAAAACGTGAACGGTGATTGGATTGATGAGAAAATAGAATTCTGGGTCGCGAACAGTGATTCGATTGATGATGAAGAAAGAGAATTCTTGGTTCAGTTCTCCACCTTAACGACAGAAAAAAGGATTGATCAAATTCTATTGAGTCTGACTCATAGTGATCATTTCTCAAAGAATGACTCTGGTTATCAAATGATTGAACAACCGGGATCAATTTCCTTACGATACTTAGTTGACATTCATCAAAAGGATCTAATGAATTATGAGTTCAATAGATCCTGTTTAGGAGAAAGACGGATATTCCTTGCTCATTATCAGACAATCACTTATTCACAAACCTCGTGTGGGGCTAATAGTTTTCATTCCCCATCTCCTCATGGAAAACCCTTTTCGCTCCGCTTAGCCCTATCCCCTTCTAGAGGTATTTTAGTGATAGGTTCTATAGGAACTGGACGATCCTGTTTGGTCAAATACCTAGCGACAAACTCCTATGTTCCTTTCATTACGGTATTTCCGAACAAGTTCCTGGATGACAAACCTAAAGGTTATCTTATTGATGATATCGATATTGATGATAGTGACGATATCAATATTGATGATAGTGACGATATCAATATTGATGATAGTGACGATATTGATGATGACCTTGATATTGATACGGAGCTGCTAACTATGACGAATGTGCTAACTATGTATATGACGCCGAAAATAGACCGATTTGATATCACCCTTCGATTCGAATTAGCAAAAGCAATGTCTCCTTGCATAATATGGATTCCAAACATTCATGATCTGCATGTGAATGAGTCGAATTACTTATCCCTCGGTCTATTAGAGAACTATCTCTCCAGGGATTGTGAAAGATGTTCCACTGGAAAGATTCTTGTTATTGCTTCGACTCATATTCCCCAAAAAGTGGATCCCGCTCTAATAGCTCCGAATAAATTAAATACATGCATTAAGATACGAAGGCTTCTTCTTCCACAACAACGAAAGCACTTTTTCATTCTTTCATATACTAGGGGATTTCACTTGGAAAAGAAGATGTTCCATACTAACGGATTCGGGTCCATAACCATGGATTCCAATGCGCGAGATCTTGTAGCACTTATCAATGAGGCCCTATCAATTAGTATTACACAGAAGAAATCCATTATAGAAACTAATACAATTAGATCAGCTCTTCATAGAAAAACTTGGGATTTTCGATCCCAGATAAGATCGGTTCAGGATCATGGGATCCTTTTCTATCAGATAGGAAGGGCTGTTACACAAAATGTACTTCTAAGTAATTGCCCCATAGATCCTATATCTATCTATATGAAGAAGAAATCATGTAAGGGAGGGGATTCTTATTTGTACAAATGGTACTTCGAACTTGGAACGAGCATGAAGAAATTAACGATACTTCTTTATCTTTTGAGTTGTTCTGCCGGATCGGTCGCTCAAGATCTTTGGTCTTCATCCAGACACGATGAAAAAAATTGGATCACTTCTTATGGATTCGTTGAGAATGATTCTGATCTAGTTCATGGCCTATTACTATTATTACTATTAGAAGTAGAAGGCGCTCTGGCTCTGGCGGGATCCTCACGGACAGAAAAATATTGCAGTCAGTTTGATAATAATCGAGTTACATTACTTCTTCGGTCCGAACCAAGGAATCAGTTAGATATGATGCAAAATGGATCTTGTTCTATCGTTGATCAGAGATTTCTATATGAAAAATACGAATCGGAGTTTGAAGA